TATTAATCGAAAGTAGACCGCGAGGAATTGAGGAATTGCAGATGAATCTACAAAAAGAATTTCATTATATGAATATGAACCGAAAACTGAACATTACTATCACAAGAATTGCAAAACCTTATGGAAATCCTAATATTCTTGCAGAATTTATAGCTGGACAATTAAAGAATAGAGTTTCATTTCGAAAAGCAATGAAAAAGGCCATTGAATTAACTGAACAAGCAGATACAAAAGGAATTCAAGTACAAATTGCAGGGCGTATCGACGGAAAAGAAATTGCACGTGTCGAATGGCTCAGAGAGGGCAGGGTTCCCCTACAAACCATTCGAGCTAAAATTAATTATTGTTCCTATACAGTTCGGACTATCTATGGGGTATTAGGCATCAAAATTTGGATTTTTATAGACAAGGAAGAGGAATAATAAAACTTTCATTGTTTTTTCCTTCTATCCGTTGATAGAACAAAAAAGGAGAAACTCGTTCATTTTGTTCTGGCCAATCCAACCTATTCGTAATTCTAATTCTATTTCTATAGGGTTGAATAAAAATTCGATTGACCTTTTGTTTTGATATAATTGCTATGCTTAGTGTGCGACTCGTTGGTTTTTTCTTTTAGGGTTAGGATTCAAAAAAGACCGGCCCGGTAGTATGAAAACCAACTTATCACTTCATATTATCCGGATCTAAAGGCCAGTCAAGATATGCTAAATAAGTCATATCTTTGTAGCAACTGCAATTTTGTTAGAATTACTAAGTGTAAAGCAAAATACAGAAGATAAATGGAAGGATGAGAGAAAGATAAAAAAAGAATATCAACGATATAGAATTCCAATATGTAAGGTCTATGAGTCATCTCATAAAAGACAGTGTAATAAAGCATCAATACTAATTGATTCATCCATAATGAAATATTCAATTAATGGAAGAAAAAACTTAAGAGCTTCGAGCCAATAAAGACTAAGAAGGTTGACTCAAGAATAAATTGGATTATGAGCTCCGTTGTAGAATTATGACCTAACCATTTAGTATGAAGTGGTGACAGCAGAGGAACCTGTGAGTACAAAAGATTTTATTGAACCACTGAATCTTAATGATTCACTAGTTGGGATGGCGAAATGAACCGTAAATCCATTCATCTATTCGGAGAAGTGACGAACAAGTACTAGGACTGAAATAGAGATTGCAAGAGTAAATATTCGCCCGCGAGAACTTTCTTTTTTTTTGAATTGGTAAACTTGGATAAAAGAAAAGAACAATTTATTAGCGCGTTACAATTTGTTATAAAATTTTTTATAAAAATGTTCTAATATCTATTCAAATGAATTGAAATTTGGAATCCTTTTATTCGCGAGGAGCTGGATGAGAAGAAACTCTCACGTCCAGTTCTGTAGTAGAGATGGAATTCCGAAAAAACCATCAACTATAACCCCAAAAGAACTAGATTCCGTAAACAACATAGAGGAAGAATGAAGGGAATATCTTATCGAGGTAATCATATTTGTTTCGGTAAATATGCTCTTCAGGCACTTGAACCTGCTTGGATCACATCTAGACAAATCGAAGCAGGTCGACGAGCAATGACGCGAAATGCACGCCGCGGTGGAAAAATATGGGTTCGTATATTTCCAGACAAACCAGTTACAGTAAGACCTGCCGAAACACGTATGGGTTCGGGGAAAGGATCCCCCGAATATTGGGTAGCTGTTGTGAAACCGGGGCGAATACTATATGAAATGGGTGGAGTAACCGAAAATATAGCTAGAAGGGCTATTTTAATAGCAGCATCCAAAATGCCTATACGAACTCAATTTATTATTTCGGGATAAAAATGTAGAACCGACAGAAATGAGTCTTGGGGATGAAACAAAAGCGCAGGTTTCTTTTTTTGGACAAACAATATTTCTTTTTTTTCTTCATCCTTTGCATTGGAAGAATAGACTCAAAAATTCATATGATTCAACCTCAAACCCATTTAAATGTAGCGGATAACAGCGGGGCCCGAAAATTGATGTGTATTCAAATCATAGGAGCTAGTAATCGTCGATATGCTCATATTGGTGATGTTATTGTTGCTGTGATCAAAGAAGCAGTACCAAATATGCCCCTAGAAAAATCAGAAGTAGTCAGAGCTATAATTGTTCGTACCTGTAAAGAACTTAAACGTGAAAGCGGTATGATAATACGATATGATGACAATGCTGCAGTTGTAATTGATCAAGAAGGAAATCCAAAAGGAACTCGAATTTTTGGCGCAATCCCCCGCGAATTGAGACAATTAAATTTTACTAAAATAGTTTCATTAGCTCCCGAGGTTTTATAAAATAAAATGAGATCCTGCTCTCTTTGGAGTATTTGAAAGGAAATAGCTTAAATAGATTAAATTAAGAAGGGTATTTGAAAGAAATAGATTAAGAACTAAATGAATTCGTAGATTGTGTCTCACGGATATACCTTGAAAAATTCATATTCATTCAAAACCCAATAAAAAAAGAAAAACATGTCAATTATATTCAATTTTGAGGCACCAAAAATTTTCGTTCATCATGAGTAGAGACACTGTGTCTGAGATAATAACCTCTATGCGAAATGCTGATATGGATAGAAAAAGAGTTGTTCGCATAGCATCTACTAATATTACCGAAAATATTGTTAAAATACTTTTTCGAGAAGGTTTTCTCAAAAACGTCAGAAAACATCGAGAAAAAAACAACAATTTTTTGGTTTTAACCCTGCGCTACAAAAGGAATAGGAAAAGACCCTATAGACATTTTTTAAATTTAAAACGGATTAGCCGGCCCGGTCTACGAATCTATTCTAACTCTCAACGAATTCCTAGAATTTTAGGTGGGATGGGGATTGTAATTCTTTCTACTTCTCGGGGTATAATGACAGACCGGGAGGCTCGACTAGAAGGAATCGGCGGAGAAATTTTGTGTTATATATGGTAATCCGTTTAATATTCAAATGGAATCTGAAACCTCTTCTTCTTTGTAAAAAAAAGAAAGGGGGTGAGTTGTCTAATATCCTTTCTTGTCCATTAGTTGATACTTCAAGGGGGCTTTACCTGGAATGAAAGAACAAAAATGGATTCATGAAGGTTTAATTACCGAATCGCTTCCCAATGGAATGTTCCGGGTTCGGTTAGATAATGAAGATCTGATTCTAGGTTATGTTTCAGGAAAGATCCGACGTAGTTTTATACGGATACTGCCAGGAGATAAAGTCAAAATTGAAGTAAGTCGTTATGATTCAACCAGAGGCCGTATAATTTATCGACTCAGAAACAAGGATTCAAAAGATTAGGTAGTTTTTATTCAATACGAATCGAGATGACAAATTTCAAGAAACTTTTTTCTACCAAGAAGTAGATTCATAATTAAGATAAGGAATGACAAATATGAAAATAAGAGCTTCTGTTCGTAAAATTTGTGAAAAATGTCGACTAATACGTAGACGGGGGCGCATTAGAGTAATTTGTTCCAACCCGAGACATAAACAAAGACAAGGATAATCAGACTCACTAAAGAGCCCGACGTACAAATAAAGAATCTGTTTTGAGATGAAATGGATATATCCATATATTTCTTACTCATATTTATGAGATGATACAATATGGCAAAAGCTATACCGAGAGCCGGTTCACGTAGAAATGTACGTATTGGTTCACGTAAAAGTGCACGTAGAATACCAAAGGGAGTTATTCATGTTCAAGCAAGTTTTAATAATACCATTGTCACGGTTACAGATGTACGGGGTCGGGTGGTTTCCTGGTCCTCGGCCGGTACTTGTGGATTCAAGGGTACGAGAAGAGGGACACCCTTTGCCGCTCAAACTGCAGCAGCAAATGCTATTCGTACAGTAGTAGATCAAGGTATGCAACGAGCAGAAGTCATGATAAAAGGTCCCGGTCTCGGAAGAGATGCCGCATTACGAGCTATTCGTAGAAGTGGTATACTATTAACTTTTGTACGGGATGTAACTCCTATGCCACATAATGGCTGTAGACCCCCGAAAAAAAGACGTGTGTAGAAATGAACAGTAAAGAAATTTCAAGAGAAACAAGAGAAATAAATAATTCAATCAAATAAAATAGTATTACTATGGTTCGAGAGAAAGTAACAGTATCTACTCGGACACTACAGTGGAAGTGTGTTGAATCAAGAACAGACAGTAAACGTCTTTATTATGGGCGCTTTATTCTGTCTCCACTTATGAAAGGACAAGCCGACACAATAGGCATTGCGATGCGAAGAGCTTTGCTTGGAGAAATAGAAGGAACATGTATCACACGTGTAAAATCTGAGAACGTCCCGCATGAATATTCTACTATAACGGGTATTCAAGAATCGGTCCACGAAATTATAATGAATTTGAAAGAAATTGTATTGAGAAGTAATCTATATGGAACTTGTGACGCGTCTATTTGTGTGAGGGGTCCTGGATATGTAACGGCTCAAGATATCATCTTACCGCCTTATGTAGAAATCGTCGACAATACACAACATATAGCCAGCTTGACAGAACCAACTAATTTGTGTATTGGATTAAAAATCGAGAGAAATCGCGGATATCTTATAAAAATGTCACATAACTTTCAAGATGGAAGTTATCCTATAGATGCTGTATTCATGCCCGTTCTAAATGTGAATCACAGTATTCATTCCTATGGAAATGGAAATGAAAAAAAAGAGATACTATTTCTCGAAATATGGACAAATGGGAGTTTAACTCCGAAAGAAGCACTTCATGAAGCCTCCCGGAATTTGATTGAATTATTTATTTCCTTTTTAGATAAGGAAGAAGAAAACTTACCCTTAGAGGACAATCAACACGCGGTTCCTTTATCCCCTTTTACTTTTCACGATAAATTGGATAAAGTCAGAAAAAACAAAAAACAAATAGCATTAAAGTCGATTTTTATTGATCAATCCGAATTATCTCCCAGGGTTTATAATTGCCTCAAAAGATCCAATATATATACATTATTGGACCTTTTGAAT